ATGAGGTGATTGCCTTTGTATAAAGCTTGGATTGTGTGTTTGGCTATTGTTAGTTTGTTTTTGTGGAAGCTATTAGGGGTTTTATTTTTGCTTGTTGCTTTGTTTTTATCTGTTTCTTATTTATTAAAGGAGTCTTTGAATAATGTCTTACATTATGTGTATGCTTTTTGGTTGTTTATTTTGACGGAGGTTTTAATTTTCAGTTCTTTGTTTGTAGCCGTTTTTTGGAGAGAGTCTTGTTCTTCTGAATCGATTTCGAGATTTTTGGAGTTACCGTTTTTGGGCTGTTTTCTATTGATCGGTTCTTCTTTAACTGTAACTGCTTATCATCATAGTGTGGGGTTGGGTAGTAGTTCTTTGTTTTTGTTATGTACTTTAGTTTTGGGTTTTAGTTTTGTTATTTTACAGATTTTTGAGATGTATGACTGTGAGTGTGATTGGGTGTATTCTGTTTATTATGCTGCCTGTTTTAGTACTGTGGGGTTGCATTTTCTGCATGTAGTTTTAGGGTTAATAGGTTTGGTTGTAATTTTTGTGTTTGGTGATGTGAATTTGAAAGTATTTTATAAAGATGTGGTTATTTGGTATTGGCATTTTGTGGATTATATTTGGTTGCTTGTGTATCTTGTTGTTTACTTGTCATAGGTCTTTCATAGGTTAAGGTGTAAAAGATCGTTAGTTTGTGGTGCTAGAGGTTTCCTAAGGTGAGTGAGAGAATGATGTTGTCTTTAGTGCGTTCAAATGTTGTGGATTTGCCTACGAAACTGTCTTTAAGGTATTTTTGGTGTGGGGGTTTTATGATTAGTGCTTTTTTGGTCTTGCAAATTGTTTCTGGTGTAGTACTTTCGTTGTTATATGTAGCGGATTCGGGCATGAGTTTTGGTTGTGTTTTAGCTTTAAATGATGAAAGTATTTTTGTGTGATTAGTTCGTTATATGCATATTTGAGGTGTTACTTTTATTTTCGTTTTATTTATTGTGCATATGGGTCGTGCTTTGTATTATACTAGGTATAGAAAGATAGGTGTATGGAATGTTGGTTTTATTTTATATTTAGTTATGATGGTAGAGGCTTTTTTGGGGTATATTTTGCCTTGACATCAGATGTCTTATTGGGCTGCGACAGTATTGACTTCTATTTTGAATAGTGTTCCTTTGATTGGCGGTATTTTGTATAAGTTTGTGGTTGGAGGATTTTCTGTGACTAATGTCACTTTGGTTCGTGTTTTTTCAGCTCATGTTTGTTTAGCTTTTATTATTCTTGGTTTAAGTGTTGTTCATTTATTTTATTTGCATTTGTGAGGGTCCAATAATCCTTTATTCGTTAGTGGTGGTTATAGAGATGTTGTCTTATTTCATAGTCTTTTTACGAAAAAGGATGGTTTTGTTTTGGTTTGTTTGATGTGATGTTGTTGTTTTTTTTTGATTTATTCTCCTGATTTTGTTTTGGATGTAGAGAGCTATATACAGGCTGATCCGTTAGTAACGCCTGTGTCTATAAAGCCTGAGTGGTATTTTTTGGCATTTTATGCTATGTTACGTTCAATTGAATCTAAGGTGGGTGGTTTGGTTTTAGTTTTATTGTTTTTGTTTGTTTTATGGGTGCCCTCTTTTAACATATCATGTGGTTATAGGGTGAGTCGACAGTATGTTTTTTGGAGTATCTTTTCTATTTTTTTGTTATTGAGCTATTTGGGAGCTTGTCATCCGGAGTATCCTTATGTATTGGTTAGGAAGCTTGCTAGTGTAGCTATAGTTTTTTTATTAGCTCTGTTTAAGTGTTTTTGAGTGGTAGGAGGTGTAGATGGTTGAAAGGATTTATGATGTAAGAGATAGAGCTCAAATGTAATATGGGGTAGCAATACATGTAGTATATGTGTGTGATTGTGAGTTGGGTTTTATGAGTTTAGCTTTATTATTATTGGGTGTTTTTATAATTTTGGCTAGTTTTGTATTATCTTTGGCTCGTTTGATGAATTGTTTAATAGTTGTTGAAAATTTAAAAGTTTTATTGTTGTTTTCGGCCTTAGTTAGACAAAGAGCTGAGGTTCGTATCTTGTTTATAGCTTTAATGGTAATTTTTGCCATTGAGGTTACATTGGGTTTAGTAGCATTAGTACGGTTATGGGATTTAGGAAGTTTGATTGATATACTGGGGGTATAGTTTATGTTTTTAGTCTTTTGGTAATATTGGTTTGGAGTGTTATGAGAAGCTCTTGGGATTATTCTTTGGTAGGGGGTTTGGTTGGATCTAGTTATTTTTGTTTTGATAGTGTGAGTTTGTATTTGGTGTTGTTGTCTGTATTTCTTTGAATGTCTTTATTGTTTTTATTTAATATTGTTTCTTTATCTTCAAAGGTATTAATTACTTTAAGTGTAATGTGTTCATTAGTGAGTTATTGTTGTGTACATTCTTTGGTATTTTGAGTATTTTATGAAATGTCTATACTTTTACTTTTGTTGTTGTTGGTACTGGAGTCTCCTTATTCGGAGCGTTATATAGCTTCGTGGTATTTGTTGGGTTATGTAGTGTTGACTAGTTTGCCTATGTTGTTATGTATTTTTTATTTGTCTTTTAATTGGGGTAGGTTTAAATTACGTTTTTGGTTTGATGGGTATGAGGGTTGTGTGAGATCAGGTGTTTTTGCTGTTTTAGCTGTGATGTTTATTACTAAGGTCCCCTTGCCTCCCTTTCATGTGTGGTTACCTATTGTGCATGCGGAAGCTAGGAGAATTGTATCTGTTTGTTTAAGAGGTTATATAATGAAGTTAGGAGTCTTAGGGATTTGTCGGTTTTGTTCATATCTTTTGTCTAATTTAATTCTTTCAAAAACTTATATGATAGTTGCTTTACTTTTAGCTATTCTATTTTTTTTTAGTGCTACTCGTGAATTGGATGGTAAGCGTTGATTAGCGTTTTTAAGATTGTCTCATATAATTATAGCTGCGGTTTGCTTGTGTGTTGTTGGTTTTGAGGGTTCTAGGTTAGCGTTTGTTTTTTCTTTGGGTCATGGTTTGTCTGCTGGTGTAACTTTTATTTTTTTGTGATTGGCATATGAGGTTTCTGGGTCTCGAAATTGAAATGTTTTAAAGTATTGTTTGAGAAGTAGATTGTTTATGCGTTGTTTGGTTGCTTCTTGTCTTTGTACTGTGGCTTCTTTACCACCAACATTACAGTTTTTTTCTGAAGTTTTTATTCTTAGTGAGGCTGGTGTGTTGAGTTCTTTTTTTATCTGTGCTTTTTATTTTTATTTATTCTGTAGTGGTTTGGTTCCTTTATTTTTAATTGGTAGTTTGTTGAGACGGCATTATAGTATAAGTTTTGCTGGTGGTGGTATTTGGTGTTATTTTAGTTCGATGTTATTTTTGATAGTTTGGAGTTTTGTTTGTTTTGTGGTTATTTAAGGTGTAATGTGGTGTAGGAATGCATGTTATGTTTTGGTCATAGTGGAGGTTTGTTACTCATTACATGGTGTTTGTGAAGGGGGGTGTGGTTTTTCTCTCTAGCTTATGTTTTAGAGTGTTAGTTTGAAGAGCTGAAGGTACGGTTATGTGGGAGGAAGAAAGGTAAGTTAATTAAAACTATTTGGTTCATGCCCAGAAAATACAAGATTTTGTTCTTTCTTATGTTTATATCTCGTTTGAATGTTATTTCTAGTACTGTTTGGGGTATTATTGAGGGTGGGTGAAATGATTATTTTTACCGTTTTGTTTTGTTTGGTATGCTTTTTTGTTTTTTGCTATTGCGTATTCCTAATATATTTGGTGTAAAAGGTTTTGCAGTTTTTTTGTTTGTGGTTATTTTTCCTTTATTTTTTGCTCTTTTTCTGAGTCGTGTTGTTGATGGTGGCGTGTCTGAGTTTTGTGCTAGTTTAATTCCAGATGGGACTCCGATGTGGATTGCACCTTTTGTGTGTCTTTCAGAAACTTTAAGTTATATTGTGCGTCCTATTGTTTTGATGATTCGTCCATTTGTGAAATTGACAATAGGTTCTATGGGTGGTTATGTTTTGGGTTTGTTGAGTTTAAGGACTTGATGAGTTTTTATATTTCTCTTTGTGTTGTTTTTTTACGAGGTCTTTGTGGCGTGTGTACATTGGTTTATAGTATGTAGTATTTTGTCTTTTTCCGAAAATCATTAGATTTACATTACGTGGTTATTTTGTATCTTGATTAAGTTTGGTTTTAATAATCTTTTTTACTTGATGTTTGTTTAGTTGTGAGAAAGTTTCCTTTTTGTGGTTATTTATTGAGTTAGCGTCATTGAGTTTAATACCATCTTTTTTTATGTATGGTGGTTCTGATGGTTTGAGTGGTCTTTTTAGGTATATAGTTGTTTCGAGGATAGCTTCTTCTTTTATGGTTTGTGCATTGGTTTCTAAGGATTTATTGGTTTTTTTTTATTTGGGGCTTTTGGTTAAGTTTGGAGTATTTCCTTTTTTTGGTTGGGTGTATAAGGTGGTAGTTGGTTCAAAATGGTTTGTAGTTTGGTGTTTTTCTACTTTTTTGAAGAGACCTTTTTTGTTTTTCGCTTTTTTTTCCCTGTTGGGTGTGGGTAGTAGTGTTATTGAGTGTATGTGTTGTTTAACTTTTATTTTGTGTGCTTTTTTGTTTTGGCTTTTTAGATTTAAATGGTATTATTGTTGGTGTCATATGATGCTAGTTTCGAGGGCTTCTTTAGTAGTTATGAGATTGGTGTTATCTGTTGATTCTTTATTTTATTTGTTTATAGTTTATGTAGTGTGGGCAAGGATGGTTGTAGGCTTTTTTAGTGTGTGTAGTGATGAGATGGTGTTAGGGAGTTTGGGTTTTTGTTTTCTGTTTTGTTTTTTATTGGTTTCTTTTCCCTTATCTGTATCTGTGTTTTATAAGTTGTTGATGGGTAGTTGTATTTTTTCTTGCTCGTTTATAGTTTTTTTGTGTTGGGTTTTTTATAGTTTATCTGAGCAGTTTTACTTAATAAAGTTTGTTATAGGGGAGGAGGTGCCTAAGAGATTGTTGGGAGTTGGTAGTGTTGTTTAGGGATGTGTTTGTTGGAAAGAAGGGGTTATTAATTATTGTTTATAGACAAAATAGTTTAATTAAAAACTTCTATTTTACACGTAGGGAATGGCTGGTTTGCCTATTGTCAGGTTTTTGAAACGACATATTTTAATCTGGAAGAAAGACTACGTGCTCTGCAAGCATGAGGTGGGCTAGGCTCTGTCGTTATTTTGTTCATTTCTAGTTTATGCGTCAGAATGTTAGTTTGTCGTACTAGAGGAGGTTGTTTGAGCCGAAGTGGGTTTATGCTGTTGAAAGGTATGTATGCATTTTTGAGGGGTTTGTTGGCTTTTTTGTTAATAATGTTATTTGTAGCTTTTTTTATATTAGCGGAGCGTAAGGTTTTAGGTTATGTGCAAATTCGTAAGGGGCCTAATAAGGTTGGTATTTGGGGTTTGTTGCAGAGTTTTGCTGATTTGTTGAAGTTAATTATAAAGTTTAAGGTTGTTTCTTTTGAGATTCGGAGTTGATTGTCTTGATGTGGTGTTTTTTTATTAGTTTTTTTGAGGTGTTGTTATTGTATTTTTTATGCATTTGGGAGAAGAGGTGTTTCTTGTGTGAAATTTATGCTTTGGTTTTTGGTTGTTACTAGGATGACTGGTTATAGCTTGATTAGAGTAGGTTGGGGTTCTTTTAAAAAGTATGCTTTGTTGAGTAGTATTCGATCTGCTTTAGGTTCTGTGACTTTTGAAGCATGTTTTATGTGTGTTGTGATTGTTTTGGCGTTAGTATGTGGTACTTATGATTTGTCGGGTTTTGTGAGTAAGAGTTGGTTGTTGGTTACTGTGTTACCGGTTTGTTATTTTTTGTGGTTGTTAGGTATTCTTTGTGAGTGTAATCGTACGCCGTTGGATTATTCTGAGGCTGAGAGGGAGTTAGTAAGAGGCTTGAGTGTGGAGTATAGAGGGGTACCTTTTACTTGTTTATTTGCTTGTGAATATTTGATTATGTTTATTTTTTCGTGATTAAGGGCTGTTATTTTTTTTGGTGGGAGAATTGTGATGTTGTTGACTATGCTACATGCTGTTTTTTATATATGGGCTCGTGCTACGTTACCACGTTTTCGTTATGATTATTTTATAGGGTTTATGTGGGAATGAGTGTTATTGTTATTTATTCTTTCTGTTTTTTTTGTTTTGTAATTTATGTGGGGTTTATGTAGATTATTTTTTAAATCATAAGGCTGTTAACTTTGAGAAGATTGTTGGATCCTTAAACGTCAATTTTGTAGTTTAAGAAGAATACGGGTTTTGGGGATCTGAGGTCTCTTTTGGAGTAAATTGAGCCGATAGGGCTGCTTAGCAGGTTACTGTGATATAGTAATTGTAAAGTTTATATTTTCGTCGGTAGTTGCTGTGAATAGCTTATTTCAAAAGTTTGAGATTCTTACTCTTAGGATGTGTGTTGACACTTTACAGGTATGTTGGTTCTGTTAAGTTGTGCGAGTTTATTTTTATTGGTTTTTGTATTGGTTAGAATTTTTCATGCTTTTTTGTGGAATGTAGAGTGATCATCTGTGGGCGGTTTGCGTTGTTGGGTTAGGTCTTATGAATGTGGTTTTATGTCTCAGCAATTAGTTGTGAATTATTTTAGTTATACGTGTTTTGTTCTTTTGGTTTTCTTCGTGGTGTTTGATTTAGAGATTTCCTTGCTTTTGAATTTACCGTTGCAGGGTTTATTGTATAAGAACTTGATGTATTATCTTTTTTTCTTGGTGCTGTTGTGTTTCGGTTATAGGGTTGAGGTCTATAAGGGTTATGCTTTATGGGTTTATTAGAAGGAGGGGAAGGTTGTGTTGTTGTCGCTGCTAACGATGATATGGATGTTGGAGCATCCGACTTTCTTGGATATTAGTTAGTAATTTAAGTTAGTATTAGACTGTTTGTTTTCAAAACAAAGAGCGGTTAAAACCATTTACTGGTAGTGAGAAAGGTGGTCGTCTGGGCTTGTACCATGGATCACAAGCGTGTTGGTTTTATTTATTTAGTTGTTGGGATATGGTCCGGTTTTTTAGGTCTTGCGTTAAGTACTATTATTCGTTTGAATTATATGGAGCCTTATTATAAAGTGGTTTCTCCTGAGGTTTATAAATATGTTGTAAGTATACATGGTATTGTTATGTTGTTATTTTTTTTGATGCCGGTCTTGATAGGTGGTTTTGGTAATTATCTTTTGCCGTTGTTGTTGGGGTTACCTGATTTAATCTTGCCGCGCTTGAATGCTTTAAGAGCTTGGTTGTTGTTGCCTTCTGTGATTTGTTTATGTTTGAGGTTGGTAAAGGGAGCTGGTGTTGGTTGAACTTTTTACCCACCCTTATCGAGTGGGGAGTTTTCGTCTGGTCATGGTGTTGATTTTTTGATGTTTAGTTTACATTTGACAGGGATTTCTAGGCTTTTAAGTTCTTTGAATTTTATAGCTACTATCTATAGTGCTGTAAAAGTTTATACATCTTCTCGACAATCTGTTTTAGTGTGGGCGTATTTATTTACGTCTATTTTATTAGTTTTATCGTTGCCAGTGTTGGCTGCTGGTATAACTATGTTACTTTTTGATCGAAATTTTGGTACCTCTTTTTTTGATCCTCTGGGGGGTGGTGATCCTGTCTTGTTTCAGCATTTGTTTTGGTTTTTTGGTCATCCTGAGGTTTATGTGTTGATTTTGCCTGGTTTCGGTGCTGTGAGGCATATTTGTATGAGGTTAAGGAATCAAGATTCGTTATTTGGTTATTATGGTTTAGTATTTGCTATGGCTTCTATTGTCTGTTTGGGTAGTGTGGTGTGGGCTCATCATATGTTTATGGTTGGTTTAGATGTGAAGACATCTGTGTTTTTTAGGTCTGTGTCGATGGTAATAGGTATACCAACGGGAATTAAGGTATTTTCTTGGTTGTATATGTTAAGTGGTACGGGTGTTCGTGTTTGAGATCCTGTTGTGTGGTGAATTATGGGTTTTATTGTATTGTTTACTATAGGGGGTGTTACCGGTATAGTGTTATCGTCCTGTGTGTTAGATTCTATGGTACATGATACTTGATTTGTGGTTGCTCATTTTCATTATGTTTTGTCTTTGGGTTCTTATAGTGCTGTTGTTATTTCTTTAATATGGTGATGACCTTTGATAGTGGGTGTGAGTTTAAATAAGTATTTATTGCAAGGTCATTGGTTGTGTTCTATGTTAGGATTTAATTTATGTTTTTTTCCTATGCATTATTTTGGTTTGTGTGGTTTACCGCGACGTGTTTGTGTGTATAATCCTGATTTTTTTTGATTGGAGAGTTTAGCTTCTTTTGGGGCTTTTCTATCGGTGGTTAGTGCTTTTTTTTTAGTGTTTATTTTATGGGAGTCGTTGGTGGTGCGTAATGTTGTGGTGGCTGCTTGGGGTAGTTCTAATGTTTCTTTGAAAGTTGTTGTATTACCTGTGCCTCAACATGTTGTGTACATGAGTGGTTCAAATCGTTGGTTTTAATTTGGTGAGGAAGAGATAGTTTATGTTTAAGAATGTTGTTTTTGTAAAACAGAGGTATTGTGTGGATTCTTTTCATTGTGGATAGTTAAGGGACGGTTGTTAATTTGTTTGGAATTGGGTGTGGTACCTTTTGCATCATGATTCACTGATGTAGTGCTAAAGAATTAGGAACTCGAAGGGTTACGATTATCATTCAGTATGTTTAGAACTTCTAGTTAAATGGGTAATTTTCTAAATAGCTGTTTGAAGTGTTGAAAAATAATTCGTGTAATCTGATAGCTAGTTAGAAAGGAATATTATTAGATGTGTTTTGTTGCGAAGCGGTGATGGAATATGTAAGAAACGTGTTGTAAGTGTTAAGTGGACTTAAGGTCAGAGTTACCTTTGGTTTGGTAATATGTTATTATGAGGTGCTTATGTTGTGGTGTTTTTAATTGTATACTTTCTGGCATAAATTGGTTGTAAGAATTAATGGTGGAATAAGTAGAGTTAGTAGTGTCTTCTTTTTTTCTCGATGCTTGTCGGTCTGTTTTTCAAAAACATTTCTATTCGTGGTTTTTGAATAGTAGGACCTGCCCTATGTTTATATAAATGGCCGCAGTATATTGACTGTGCAAAGGTAGCATAATTAATTGTCTCGTAATTGGGGAATTGTTTGAATGGTCGAACCAGATGAGAGAGAAGATGGGAGAAGTGATTGAAATTGGATATTTGGTGCAGATTCCAAAGGTGTTTAGTAGGACGGAAAGACCCCGAGAGCTTTATATTAAGATATTTATTTGGGGCAAAGGTAAATTATTTATTTATTTTGTGATCCTATATAAGAGGGTAAAAGGTGTAAGTTACCTCGGGGATAACTAGGTAAGAAGTAAGGAGAGATCAAATCGATTTATTTATTTGCCATCTCGATGTTGATTTAAAGTAATATAAAGGCGCAGAAGTTTTTATATAAGGTCTGTTCGACCATAGTACTTTTCATGAATTGAGTTAAGACCGGTGTAAGCCAGGTCGGTTCTTATCTGCTGTTCTTACGGGTTAGTACGAAAGGATTGCTCGTAATTTATGTTGAGCATATACAATGAGTTTGTGTTGAATCTTGCAAAGATTCAGTTTAGTATATATAATACTTATGCTTTTGTAATTTATTTAGTTCTGGTTATGGAAGAAACACTAGGCACTAATCACATAAGAGGTTTATATTCAGTAGTGTAGAAAGAGATGTTACATTATTAGTGATGGGTTCTTGTTTTTGGGGTAACTCAGAATAGGGTGTTCTTGTGGGAAATGGTTAATTCTCAGTGCCAGCCTCCGCGGTTAATCTGTAGTTTCGTTCTTCTTATCAGTTGAAATTTTTTAGAAGTGAATATGTGAAGATAGAGGTAGAATTTTCTTTGTTTGGTATAGAGCTTTTAAGATGTTTTAAAATTTCTTTTATAAAAGAGGATTAGATACCCTCGTATAGGAGAGGAAAAATTTTGGTGTCTGTAGTGTGAACTAAAAGAATTTGGCAGCCGACGAAGTTCGTCCGGGGGAGTGTGTTCTTTAAAAAGACGGTCCGCTTAATAGTTTACCTCTTTATATGGTTAGTGTATATCCGGTTAAAGATCCGTAATTAGTGTTACGGGTGTAGGTAGTTGGATACTTAATCCAGGTCTTTGTGCTGCTGATGAAGGGGGTAGTTAATGCGCTACGTTATTAAAAGATTTTAATGTAAATTTTGAGATGTATTTAGGACTCGGTAGTAGGTAGGGTTTAGTATGCCTTTTCGAAGAGGATTTAGTTGGGGTACACACCGCCCGTCACTCAGGGCGTCAGCTCTGATAAGTCGTAACATGGTAACGTTGGGGGAACCGGACGTTAGTAAATTCATTGTATATTAAGTGAGTTTATGCTCTATAATTTGTTGTATCTAGAGTTGGTTCGTTATATGTTTTTTATTTGTTCTTTTATACCTGTTTGGGTTTTTGTTGTAATGTTAGGTCAAGTGTTTAAGTGTCGTGGGGTGGTTACGTTGAGTAGAGAAGATCGTTTAATAGAGTTTGTATGGACTTTTATACCTACATTGTTGACTGCTGTGTTGTGCTATTTGAATTTGCAATATATGTCTTATGAGAGGGTTTTGCCTGATTCTAAGGTTGTTAAGATAGTAGGGCACCAATGGTATTGGTCTTATGAGTTACCTGTAGAAGACGAGAGTTATGATTCTTGTATGAGTGATTTTGTGGGGGGTGTTGATAAGCCGTTGCGATTATGTGTGAAAACTCCTTATCGCTTGCTTGTTACATCTGCCGATGTTATACATTCTTTCTCTGTTCCTGAGTACAGTTTGAAGATAGATGGTATACCTGGTCGTATAAATCAGATTTATTTTTGTCCTGAGCGGTTGGGAGTTTTTGTTGGATATTGTACAGAGTTATGCGGAGCAGGTCATGCATATATGCCTATTGTGGTTGAGGTTGTTGATAGGTGTTAGGTTTAGGGTTTCTTAGTTTGTATTTTACGAGTTTGTTGATGTTTAGTTTTGTGACGCAGCCTAGAGTATATTGTATGTTATTAATAACAGGTGCTTTAAGTGTTGCAGGTTATATTTACAGTATTTTAGGGTTTTCTTGATATTTGGTTTTGTTTTGTTTGGTTTATGTGGGAGGTGTGTATGTGCTTTTTGTTTTTGTATCTGTTTATGGTCCTAATCCTTTTTCGTTGAGAGGTAGGAGGTTGTTAGTTTTTTTGGGGTTTTTTATTACTGTTTGGAGTGTTTTTAGTTATATGATAAAGGCGGTGCCGGTGATTATTGAGTCTAGCGAGTACCTTTGTAGGTACTATGAAGGTTTTTCCTATTGTATGTTCTGTTTGGTGTTGGTTGTGGGTTTTATGTGTGTTAGGATTATGATGAGAGAGCGTAGCTCTTTTTTTCGTTAGTGTTGTTTTGTGAGCAAATAAGGTCAGCTTAGTATAAAAAGGTAGTACGTGAGATTGTAAATTTTGAGGTGACTTATCAGCTGAAAAGAAAGATGAAGGCTAGGAGTGCCAGAAATGTTATGGGATTGGTTTAGGACCAATATATGGTTGTGAGCCCTCCTAGTGTGTGTAAGAGTTTGAACTCATAAGTGATTTGAAATCATTTAGCTCGTGTTGATAGGCGATACATGCTTTTTTGGTGTTTTGGGTTAGGTATATGAGTGCCAGAGCTAAGATGGGTTGGTTTTAAGCATCAAATACGGGTGATACCCCTCGTATATGTTTGACATCCTGAGATAAGGGTTTGCGTTTCGGCCGCAAATTGGGAGAGATTAATCTTCTGTCAAAGGTGTTAGGATTGTTGTTGTTTTTGTTTTTGGGGGTGTTGTGTATTTGATGTGTAGGTTTAGTTGGCTGGTGAGGTTCTTTTACATTTGTGGGTTATGTGTTAAAGGATTTGATGTTTTGTTTTTTTGTGGATGAGACTAGTTTGGTAAGTGCGTTTATGTTATTTTGTTGTGGGACAATTGCGTTGTATTATTGTTATCATTATTTTGGTGGTAGTAAGGATGGAGGTTTGTTGTTTCCATTGATTGTTTGGTTTTTGGGTGTGATGGGTATTTTGATTTTTACATCATCAATGCTTTTCTCATTAGTTTTATGAGAGTATTTGGGTCTTGTGAGTTTTTTTTTAATATTGTTTTATTCTAATAGGAGTAGAATGCGTGCATCGTTGATTACTGTGTTTGCTTCTCGGTTTGGAGACGCTTCTCTTTTTGTTTTGATTATGTGGTTTGCAAAATGGTTGGAGTTTTCTGGTTTTTTGTTTATTTTATTATATTTGTTAGTTGTGTTGAGAAAGAGTGCTGCTTATCCTTTTATTTCTTGGTTATTGGAGGCGATGCGTGCTCCTACACCTGTTAGTTCTCTGGTTCATTCTTCAACATTAGTTGCTGCGGGGGCGTGGTTTGTTTATCGTTATAATTATTTTTGTACTCCTGAGTTGTTAGAGGTCTTGTTTTTTTTCAGATTGGTTTCGATTATTATAACTGGGTTGTGTGCTGTAGTTTTTATGGATTTGAAGAAGATTGTTGCATTGTCTACATGTAAAAAAGTTGCGTGGTGTTTGATTTTTTTTGTATGTGGTGATTTGATGTTGGCTTTATTACAGTTATTAACACATGGTGTGTGTAAGTGTTATTTGTTTATGACGGTAGGTGATTTAATGAGAACTTCAGGTGGTAGACAGAGGGGAGTAGGTGTTTATTTATCTCGTTATATGGGTATATATGGTGTTGTTTTGCAATTATTGTTGGTGTTTTCTTTATGTGGTTTACCTTTTTTAGGGGTGTTTTTTAGGAAGCATGGTTTGTTCTGTGCTTTTTTGTATAATTATAGGTTAGTTACGTTAGTGGGGTTGTTAGTTGGTTTTTTTATTTCTTATTTATATTCTACACGTTTGGCGTTATTTTTATTTATGAGTGTGGGTGGTTTAAATTTTGGTTATTCTAGGAGGTTTGTGTTGATTGGGCTTATAAGGTTTTTTGGTACGTTGGTAAAATATGGGGGTAGATGTTTGTTCATGGAATTATATGAGTTGGGTGTTGTGTGGGGTATGTGTTTTAGTATATTACAGTTAGTTGGATGTTTGGTGGGGGCTTTGTTATTTGTTTATGATATGTCGTGGGGTAGAGGTGTTTGAGAATCATTGTTGTGGGGAAAAGATGGTGTTGTGATGTGATTATATAGTATTTATCTTCGTATTAGAGATGTTTGCGTTTTTTCTTTTTATCGTTGGGAGGTTTATATATTAGGTTTATGAAGTGGTTATGATCGGTTAGGGGTAAGATATCGGTCATCATTGTTTTCTTTAAATGTCTTAGTGGCTGGGGTATTGTTTGCGGTAGCGTTGTTTTTTGTTATAGGGTAGTTTTGTGCATTAATAGTATATTTGTTGCAGAGTACGTTGTCTTTCCATGTCAAGGGTCCTAGTTACTAGGTTAATGTATTGGAGTAGTTATATGTATTAGGGGGTTGATTAGGTGTTTTTTGCATATTAATTTTTCGTATTAGTGGGGAGGTTGTTTTTATACTCAGTCAATGTTTTGTATGGTGGTGATTTTGAAGTTTTTTGTTTTAAAAGAAAGTTTTCCGTATTTAGACAGGGTTGTGAAGGGCTTGGTGGTATGTGTATTTGCGGTGTATTGTTTAAGAGAAAAATTTTAACGTACTACCCCCTTATGAAATTTTAAGAATTTGATTGTTTATGTTTTTAGTAGTATGAGTGTTAATATATATAATATATATGTTATTAAAATGTTGAGTCAAGTGTGTGGGAGTGTTATATTATATATGCTGCTACTATGTGTGTCTGGGTAGAGGGGGATCTGTATACTATGTGTGGTTCCCCCCCTTGGGGGGGTAGGGGGGGTACTAGTATATATATATATATACCATAGTAGAGTGTTAGGTATGACTCTACTATGGTATATAATATAATAATTAATATGTGTGTTAAACAGCCAGAGTAGGGTTGCTGGAGAATGTGTGTTTTAGTTATGTT